GCCAGACATAACTTTTTAGTAGAATATGACTATCAGGGGGTAGCTAAACTCCAAAGGGATTATGACAGGCAAAGATTTTCAAGGCAAGAAAGAGAATTTTCTATTAAAAAGAAATTATCTTTCCTTGAGGATAAATTGATAATAAATACAAAAAAAGCTTCCTCATTATTAGAGGAACGTAACTTTTTAGAAAATGCTTTAGAAGATCAATTTTTTATATATGAAGAGAAATGTGGATAAAATGCTTTAGAAATTGCATTTATCCACTGGTTAAAACAAACTGAACGAAAAATAAGGAAAATTATACTCGGTATATGAATGGGGACAAAAAAGAAATCCACTTGGTTTCAATTTTAGGCCATATTCATTAGAATATCTATGATCATTACGCTTCAATGGGGTTATTCTATTCCACCTCTTAGAAAGAAATTACATATAAAAAAGAAATTACATATAAAAAAGAAATTACATATAACATGGAGGAGAAAATTGCATGCTACGAAATATTTTGGATACAGGAACATTTTTCTCGGTATATGAATGGGGACAAAAAAGAAATCCACTTGGTTTCAATTTTAGGCCATATTCATTAGAGTATCTATGGAAATTATTCTGCTATGAACGTAAATTGATGGAAAATGCTTTCACAGAGAAAATATTAGTATATTAAAGTCAATTTCTACAAAAGGAAAAGCAATCATTCTTAGATTGTGAAATATTATCCTATTTAGCCTTTCAAAAGGGGAGGATTTTTCCATCTTTAGTATGATTATGCACGAAGATAATCAATTCGGTCGGTTAAATATTTCATATAACAAGAGAAAATATTCAAATCTTTTATAAAAAAGATACAAATTCTATTGTCTTACAAAGTCTTCGGTCGGTTAAATATTTCATATTTAAATAGAAAATATTAGTATATTAAAGTCAATTTCTACAAAAGGAAAAGCAATCATTCTTAGATTGTGAAATATTATCCTATTTAGCCTTTCAAAAGGGGAGGATTTTTCCATCTTTAGTATGATTATGTACGAAAATAATCAATTCGGTCGGTTAAATATTTCATATTTAAATAGAAAATATTAGTATATTAAAGTCAATTTCTACAAAAGGAAAAGCAATCATTCTTAGATTGTGAAATATTATCCTATTTAGCCTTTCAAAAGGGGAGGATTTTTCCATCTTTAGTATGATTATGCACGAAAATAATCAATTCGGTCGGTTAAATATTTCATATTTAAATAGAAAATATTAGTATATTAAAGTCAATTTCTACAAAAGGAAAAGCAATCATTCTTAGATTGTGAAATATTATCCTATTTAGCCTTTCAAAAGGGGAGGATTTTTCCATCTTTAGTATGATTATGCACGAAAATAATCAATTCGGTCGGTTAAATATTTCATATTTAAATAGAAAATATTAGTATATTAAAGTCAATTTCTACAAAAGGAAAAGCAATCATTCTTAGATTGTGAAATATTATCCTATTTAGCCTTTCAAAAGGGGAGGATTTTTCCATCTTTAGTATGATTATGCACGAAAATAATCAATTCGGTCGGTTAAATATTTCATATTTAAATAGAAAATATTAGTATATTAAAGTCAATTTCTACAAAAGGAAAAGCAATCATTCTTAGATTGTGAAATATTATCCTATTTAGCCTTTCAAAAGGGGAGGATTTTTCCATCTTTAGTATGATTATGCACGAAAATAATCAATTCGGTCGGTTAAATATTTCATATTTAAATAGAAAATATTCAAATCTTTTATAAAAAAGATACAAATTCTATTGTCTTCCAAATTCTATTGTCTGTTGCCTATTGCAACATAAAACAAAAAAAAAAAACAAAAAGGAGTATTTTTGTCATGATTTTTTCATCTTTAGTATTTTTATGCCAGAAGATAATCAATTCGGCCGTTGTGGTCGGACTATATTATGGCTTTCTGACTACATTTTCCATCAGGCCCGCTTATCTCTTTCTTATGGTTGAAGAAACCGATAAGAAGGTAGCAGCAATAACTGGTTTGATTATGGGACAGCTCGTGAGGTTCATATCGATCTATAATACGCCTCTGCATCTACTATTGTGTAGACCTCATACAATAACTGTACTAGTTCTACCGTATCTTTTGTTTTCTTTCTTCGACAATTTTCGATCTCCTACCAGTACCAATAGCAATTTCAGCATTTTCCTGAATAGTTTCATTTTTCAATTAGTGAACCATTTCATTTTCCCAAGTTCAATGTTAGCCAGATTAGTCAACATTTATATGTTTCGCAGCAACAACAAGATGTTATTTGTAACAAGTAGTTTTGTTGGTTGGTTAATTGGTCACATTTGTTTCCTTTTATTCACGAAAAGATTCTTCGCCTGGATACGGAAATATCTTTTGAGTAGATCTAAGAAGGACCTTGTGTCAAAATTGAATAAGTACATTACTAAGTACCTTGGGGCAGAATTTCAGGTCCTTTTGGCACAATTTCTGTCCCGTGTGTCAGAATTGAAGAAGTACATTAAGTCAGAATTGAATAAGTATATTAATAAGATTTATGAGTACCTTGTTAAGTTACTTGGGTCAGAAGTTAAAGCGATTGTGGCAAACTGTCAGTGGCTTGTGTCAGAATTTCAGTACTTGGTGTTAATAGACTTGGTGAGAAACACGGGCCGGTTCGTTACAATTTTCTTATATGTTATCTGCGTCTACTATTTAGGCCGAACCCCGTTTCCCTTTTGGACGTTTAAAATGATCAAAGTCCCAACAATGGTCGAAACAGCTATAGAAAGACAAGGACAAAGAGCTCACACTTACGAAGGGGAGGAGGCGGAACAAAAAGAAGAGGGATTCAAGCTATATATTCCTCCCCGGATTTGGGGAGCGGATCCGGCTGAAGACCAAGATCAAGAATACCACGAATCGTTTGAAAGCGTTTTTGCGATCCCTTTTTTCGATTCTAACCGATGGAATCGTCCAGTACGATACATAAAAAATAATAACTTTACGGGGGCTGTAAGAAAGGAAGCCTCACAATATTTTTTTGATACATGCCGAAGTGATGGAAAAGAAAGAATATCTTTTACATATCCTCCTAGTTTTTCTATTTTTAAGGAAATGATGAAAAGGAGGATATCTTCGTCCACAGTAGAACCACTCTCCTTTGATAAACTAGACAAAGCTTGGCTTTATAAGAACAAACAAAAAAAAAAGAACTTAAATAATGAGTTTATAAAGAGAATTGAGGCTCTAGACGCGGGATTGCCTTTTCTAAATATACTCGAAAAAAGGACTAGGGTTTGTACTGATAAAACTAACAAAACCTGTTTACCAAAAATGTATGATCCTTTTTTGAATGGGCCCTATCGTGTAAGAATAAAAAAATTGATTCATAGTTGTGGAAGAATCGAAGCTGAAACTTATCAACCTACTGAAAGCGAAGAGGATGCAATTCTTGAATCTCGTAGAAAACTCCACAATGAAATTCGTGACTCTCTATCTCGTAGAAGAAAAAACAATGCAACTTCTAAATCGCGTAGAAGAAAAAACAATGCAACTTCTAAATCGCGTAGAAGAAAAAACAATGCAACTTCTAAATCGCGTAGAAGAAAAAACAATGCAACTTCTAAATCGAGTAGAAGAAAAAACAATGCAACTTCTAAATCGAGTAGAAGAAAAAACAATGCAACTTCTAAATCGCGTAGAAGAAAAAACAATGCAACTTCTAAATCGCGTAGAAGAAAAAACAATGCAACTTCTAAATCTCGTGGAAGAAAAAACAATGCAACTTCTAAATCGCGTAGAAGAAAAAACAATGCAACTTCTAAATCTCGTGGAAGAAAAAACATTGGAACTTCTAAATCTCGTGGAAGAAAAAACATTGGAACTTCTAAATCTCGTGGAAGAAAAAACATTGGAACTTCTAAATCTCGTGGAAGAAAAAACATTGGAACTTCTAAATCTCGTGGAAGAAAAAACATTGGAACTTCTAAATCTCGTGGAAGAAAAAACATTGGAACTTCTAAATCTCGTGGAAGAAAAAACATTGGAACTTCTAAATCTCGTGGAAGAAAAAACAATGCAACTTCTAAATCTCGTGGAAGAATCAACATTGGAACTTTAGAATCTAAACTTACCCAAATGCTTGCTCTAAATCAAATTCATGATACCCTTCTTCCAGGTTTCCTTCTCGATTCCCCAAAATATGAACAGAGACTCTTAGCGATACTAAAAAGAAAAACACGACAACTAAGAAGAGAAGGAAAATTATATTCTAATCCTTTGGAAAAATTATATTCTAATCCTTTGGAAAAAGGGGAAGGAAGAATTGATTGGGAACAGCGAAAAAAAAAAAGGGTACAGCAAAAAATAAGATATAATTTCGGAATATATCTTGGACAAACCGAAATCTTTAAAAAAGTCCCTCGATGGTCATACAAATTATTCAGCGAGTTAGAACAAGAGCTAGAATCCTACATTGAGAACTATCGGGACGCGTCTGAGATTCTCTCACCACCATTTAAACGTAAACTTCGTTATAGTCCTGCGAATGTGGAAAAGATTCGTAAAAAAGGTACTAAGACTAATGAAAATGGTACTAATGAAAATGGTACTAATGAAAAAGTTACTACTCCTGATGATGCGATTGATATTATTGATATTAAGAACCAACTTGATATTATTGATATTGAGGAAGCCCAGCTGTTTCTAATAGACGTGTCGAGCGACGCAGACTTTGATGCGGGGGTAATCAAAGGTTCTATGAGCTCCCAAAGGCGTAAAAGAGGAGTTATTATAAGAAAGATTGAAATATGGCCGCAATCCCCTCTTTTTTTGAGCTTCTTAAAAAGTAGACTGTCTATTTATTTGGGGGTAGCGAACCCGAAGGACCTTGTTTTGAAAATTAAAAATTTGATGCATAGGTTTGGAAGCAAAAAAGGGGGCCTTTTGACTCTTAACGAACGTAACAAAGAACAGACAAAAACAAAAAGTAAGATAGACGAACCCAAACTGACAGCGGACGAAGAAGGCTACGATGCCGAAAAAGACGAGGTACAGTGGCACGCAACGGAAGAATGGGATAATCTTATATATTATGGGCAGGGAGTAAGAGGTTGTATATTACTTTATAACTCATATTTTAGAAAATATATTGCATTGCCTTCATTGATAATAGCTAAAAATATTGTCCGTTTCTTATTATTGCAAAAGCCCGAGTGGTCTGAGGATATAGCGGACTGGCGGAAAGAGGTTCATGTTAAATGCACCTATAGCGGTGGTTCTGTATCCGACAAAGCCACAGCATTTCCGGAGGAGTGGTTCGATAACGGTCTTCAGATCAAAGTTTTATGTCCTTTTATTTTGAAACCTTGGCACACAGCAGCTGATAGAGACAACGAAAACAGCGATTTTGCTTTTATAAGGACTCTGTGGGGACTAGCTGAATATCCTTTGGGTTCTGCCCGACCCGACCCTTCCCTTTCCATTTTTTTTACGCCAATTTTTAAAGAACTAGAAGAAATAATTCTTAAAATAGTGAGCAAAACCAAATTAAAGGAGAACGAGTTTCGAGTTATAAGAAGAGTTTTCCACAAAATAAGAAAATCAACATTTGTTCTAGTTCGAAAAGGCCCCAAAAAAATAAGAAAATGGCTTATCAAAAAGGTTCTAGTTCTAAAAAGAAAAAAAGAAGAACTTTTAAAAAAACTAAAAGAAAATCCAAGATTGAAATTGATAGGAGTATATGAATCGAGTGAAACTAAAAAAGAAAAAGATTCTATAATCAGCAATGAGATAATTCATGAATCATTTAGTCAAATTCAATCTACAGCTCGGCCAAATTCAGAAGAAAAAATAAAACATCTGATTAATAAAACAAGCACAATCAAAAATAAAATAGAAAGAATTACAAAAGAAAAAAAAAAAGTAACTCCAGGACTAAATAATAGTACTAACAACAAAAATCAAAATAATAATGTAGAATCACCAAAAAATATTTGGAAAATTGTAAAAAGAAGAAATGTTCGATTAATAAGTAAATTGCATTATTTTCAAAAATTTTTCATTGGAAAAATATACAAAATATACCTAGATATCTTTCTATGTATCATTAATATTTCTAGAATCAATTTAATAAAAATAATTACCTTTAGTTCGACTATAAAAAATATAAATAAGAGGACGTCACAGATTTTGCTTAAATTTTTTTCCTTGCCAGATTTATCTTCCCTGTCACAAGCATATGTATTTTACAAATTATCACAAACCCAAGTTAGTGATAAGTTAAGATCTGTTCTTCAATATCGCGGAACGTCTTTTTTTCTTAAGACTGCAATAAAGGATTCTTTTGAAAGACAAGGAATATTTCATTCCGAATTAAAGCATAAGAAACTTCGAAATTTTGGAACGAATCCATGGAAAAACTGGTTAAGAGGTCATTATCAATACAATTTATCTCAGATTAGATGGTCTCTATTAATCCCACAAAAATGGCGAAATGGAGTCAACCAACGCCATACGCCTCAAAATAAAGATTTCAATAAAGGAGATTCATATGAAAAAGACCCATTACTTCATTCCAAAAAACAAAATGATTCTGAAGTATATTCATTAACAAATAAAAAAAAGAAGTTTCAAAAAAACTATAGATATGATCTTTTAGCATATAAATCTATTTATTCTGAAACTAAGAAGGACTCCTATATTTATCAATTTCCATTACAAGTAAATAAGAAACAAGTAAATAAGAACCAAGAGATCTCTTACACCACACAGAAAGACAAATTATTTGATATACCAGAGGATATTTTTATCAACAATTATCTAAAGAATTATATAGATCTAGACAAGATGGAAGAAACTCGAAAGAGAAAAGATTATAATGATAAGTATTATTATTATAATAGAAAATATTATAGAAAATATTTTGATTTTGATCAGGATATTCTCAAAAATTTTCCAGTCAATTTTGAGGCCTGGATGAAGATCGATCCTAACCATAATACAAATACTAAGAAAAATAATACAAATACTAAGAAAAATAATACAAATACTAAGAAAAAGAATACAAATACTAAGAAAAAGAATACAAATACTAAGAAAAAGAATACAAATACTAAGATTGGGACTAATAATTCTCAAATAATTGAGAATAGAGGTCTTATTTATGATATGATGTGTTCGTATCCAAAATTCAACCGGTATACAGAACTCGAAGAGGATCCAGAAATCAACAAGGATACAGAACTCGAAGAGGATCCAGAAATCAACAAGGATACAGAAATCAAAGAAATCAATCCGCTCAATCACAAAAAACACAAAAACAGCTTTTTTAATTGGATGGGAATGAATAAAGGCATCTTCGAATTCGAAGAATACATAGAGAATTCGAATCAGGAAGATTGGTTCTTCCCAGAACTTAAGCTACTTAAGGAGACATATAAAATGAAACCGTGGGTTAGACCAATCAAATTACTTTTTTTAAATTTTAAAGGAAAAGAAATTT